AATAAATTCACTAAAATACAAAACTTTCTTTTAATTATTCTTTTAATTAGATTAATTATTCTTTTAATTAGAATAGAATAATTCTTTCTAATTAGAATAAAAAAACTAAGAACAGATAAACTAAGGGCTTGTATTGGATTGGCACTAATATCCACATAAATACAAACAAAACCACTGTAGGTAAAAGGATAAATAAAATGAAATAAGAACTTTCAAAAATAAGATAGATATAAATAGAACAAGAGTGAAGGAAGGGATAGTATAGAAAAGTTTATACAAAGCTAAGCTATATATATACAAACTACCCACACCCCTTTTTTTTTTGTATTTCATTAAATTCAGTGTCTTTAATTAAGACAAAGATCCGTAAAAACCCCTGCCTTCTTTAATTTAAAATAAAATATCATGAACAGTTCCTGTCGTTTGAGTGCCTTTTAAAATTAAAGGAAATATCGAATCGGAGGAACGTTTAAATAAGTTTTCTTTTTTAGTGGATCATAAAAACCCACTTTCCGAACAGCTCTTCCTTCTCTTCGTACTCAAACATCACTTGTAACGATTCGATAAAGGATTCGTTGGTATATATATAAGTGGATAAAAATTGCATTCAAAATGTGTATCATTGTAAGGTGTGAGACGTAAAACTTTTTTCTCAGTAACTAACGTAAATAGGAAGAGATAAGGGGAATAAAATAAGAATATGATCAAAAAACCGTTCAACTTTTTTTGTTTTGAATTTTAATTTTGATATCTGTTTCCCCCGTCCCTGAAAAAAAAAAGATAGATTCAATTCCATTTCCATATTATTTGAGCACAATCCACTTTTTGAAAAATAAATTAGTCCAAGAAAAGTTATTAAAAATATGAAACGAAAGAAGAATTGCATTTATTATTCTCTTAATAATAAAAAGGTTGCCAAAGCCGGTAATTTTTTTTTATATATAGAATATATATAGAATAGGTATACGCTGGGACGGAAGGATTCGAACCTCCGAATAGCGGGACCAAAACCCGTTGCCTTACCACTTGGCCACGCCCCATTTCTATTCAACTCAACACTAATAAAAACTAATATAGGTATTAGTTCTTCGTCAATTCCCGTTCCACTAAATATCTTATGAAATCTTATGAAATAAGATTAATTTATTGCTCAGATTTTAATATTAATATATGTAGATATAGAATTAAACTAAATTTATTGATCATAATATATAATTCAATTAAGATATTGTATGAAAATAGGATTCCTTCTATTCTTTTTTGATTTGAGAATTGAAGGATTTTTGATTGAGTGAGGTTCATCAATAAGGGTTTTTGTCTATCTTACTTTATTTTTATTTTATATAAATAAATTTGGATATCATCATTAATAATATTTTAATAACTCAATCAAAATAGAATTATCTTCAAGAATAAATATCTTCAAGAATAAAATTTGATTATGCTTAATATTTTTAGTTTGTTTTGTATCTGTTTTGATTCGGCTATTTATTCAAGTAGTTTTTTCTTCACAAAATTGCCCGAAGCCTACGCTTTTTTGAATCCAATTGTAGATGTAATGCCAGTCATCCCTGTGCTCTTTTTTCTATTAGCCTTTGTTTGGCAAGCTGCTGTAAGTTTTCGATGAGGTTTTTAATACTGTCCTAAAATAATTTATTCAAGAAAAAAAAATTCTAACAATTTATAAGATCAGATAAGTCTTATAGTATAAGCCCTCCCCCAATTCAAGCATTCAAGTTATTATATAGACGCGAAAAATCAAATGGGGCTTACCCTATTCGATATTACTCATTCTAACCATCAATATCTAATTGTAGGTGTGAAGGCAAATTCTTGGCAATGAAAGACTCAACTCTTATTACAAATGAATTTCTAAAAAATCTTTTCTATTTCTAAAAACTACTCTATTTCTAAAAACTACTTCATTTCTTGATATCAAAATTATTGTGATATAGGGTATAAAAATAGAGAATCTATTTTCTTTTTTTCCAAACCAAAATTGGAGATTGTGTAATGCTTACTCTCAAACTCTTTGTTTACACAGTAGTGATATTCTTTGTCTCTCTCTTCATCTTTGGATTTTTATCTAATGACCCGGGGCGTAATCCTGGCCGCGAAGAATAAAAAATAAGAGTTTTGACTTGCTTTTAAATATTTTTAGCATTTTTATCTATTCTACATCTTTAACTATATAAATTCAAAAATGCTATTAAATTCAAAAATTGGAAAGGTAAAAAAATACCAAATAATCAACGGAACCGGAAAGAGAGGGATTCGAACCCTCGGTACGAATAATTCGTACAACGGATTAGCAATCCGACGCTTTAGTCCACTCAGCCATCTCTCCCAATGGAAAAACAATAATTACTATGTTATATTACACAAGAGGTAATACTTAAAAAACCTTTTTCTATTTCTCTTTTTTTTTTTCATCGCTCTTTAACTTTAATTACTCTGTTAAATTTTTTTATTCTATTTTCTTTTTATTCTTATATTATATTACTTTCATTAAAGAATAAATATTCTATTACTTTCATTAAAGAATAAAGAAAAAGTTATTCTTTTATTATATAGCTATATAGCTATATATCTATTCTATATGTATAAATTCTAAATAAATCTATAAATATTCTAAATACCTAAATACATAGAATAGATATCTAAATATATAAAAATAGATATCTAAATATATAAATAAATAGAAATAAATAGAATATATATATAAATATCTAGATAAATATGTAAACTTTCATCAGCAATTCTTCCAATTGAATTTCATTTAGATAAAATATTGAATTTCATTTAGATAAAATAAAGATTCGAAAAAGATAGTTTTCAACTCAATATTCCAATCAACCAATCAATATAATATAGATCAATCAATATATTATATTGATTGATAGAAAATCAATAAATTGATTGATAGAAAATCAATAATCTAAATAAATTTTAGATTTCGAAAAGATTAGAAATATAATAAAAAAAAAAAAAATACTTGTTGTTGAAAGACCACTAATTAGAAGCACGACTATTTTCATTTTCATTCTTATGATAAAGGATTAAATGATATACAATCAATGAGTCTTCTTTTCCTAATCTCATTAAATCCACTTGAATTTTCAAAATTCTTTTATGATCCTATCTTGATTATGTCCGATTCCCTTACCCGATACTCGACACGGATGCATTTCTATACAATAATCTCATCATAGCGGGTATAGTTTAGTGGTAAAAGTGTGATTCGTTCTATATAAGCCTAATAGTTAAGGGATCTCTCGGGAATAAATATTCCGATCAAAAACTCTATTTCTTAAAAGAAAAGGATTAAATCTTTTCCCTCTCAAAGAAAAATTCGAGGGAGAATATACATTCTCGTGATTTTCATCCAAGGGCAATTAAAAATTGAAAAATTGGATTATCAGATTACGAAACATAATTTTTTTTTAGTTGGATCAAGACTTCCAATTGAATTAGTATAAGTAAAGAATCTATAGATAAAGACAAAATGGTATATTTCTAATCGTAACTAAATCTTCAAATCTTTTTGTTTTGTATAGTCGAAATTGAAGCAAAAGAAAAACAAAATAAGTATTAAACTAAGTATTAAACGACGACTTTAGTTTACTAGAGGCATCGATATCTTGCTTTAGCTCGGTAGAAAGAAGAAAATAGCTTTCTTAAGGATTCTTTCAATTCAAATAGAAATAGAGAACGAAGTAACTAGAAAGATTCTAAAAAAAAATTCCTTACCTAGAGGGATCATCTACAAAGCGCGTTGTCTTGAATACATTAAGACAGAAAGGCTGACATAGATGTTATGGGTTGAATTTGTTTTTCGCTCACGTCTTATAACTGAAAATTTTCCCACATTCCATAAAGGAGCCGAATGAAATCAAAGTTTCATGTTCGGTTTTGAATTAGAGACGTTAAAAACGATGAATCAACGTCGACTATAACCCCTAGCCTTCCAAGCTAACGATGCGGGTTCGATTCCCGCTACCCGCTATATATCTATACTGTCTATATACTTTCTATTTTTGCTATATATTCTAGAACATTATAGAATAGATTAACATTATAGAATAGATTCTAGAACATTATAGAATAAGAAGGTGATTAGATAGTATGGATTTTAGATAGTATTTAGTTTTTTTTATATATACTATTTAGTTTATATATATTATGAGTTTCTATATTATGATAAAATCGATTTTAGTTTGTTATAACTGGATAAACTCTATTTATATTGCAACTCTAGTCAGTCTATATATTAACTTATATAATAGCTAGAGCATTTATATATTTATTATCTGTATACTAAATATTTATTATCTCTATAATTTTTTATCTCTATAGAAAAAAAAAGAAATAAAAAAAAAATCTCTATTGTATAGATATTGTATAGATAGAATCTAATATAAATATTAATTTAATGAATAATTAAAAGTAATAAATATAAGTATATTCATTTTGAATATTAGTAATTAAAAAAGAAAAAAGAAATAGAATAGAATTAAGAATTCTAGAATTCTTCTAGAATTCTTAATCCATGATTTAATTTAAATATGCAATATACAATTTCCAAAATTGAAATTATTTTTCTCACATATTCTTTTTTTTTCAGAATGCTTTGTTGTTCTTTGTTGTTCATAGAAAAATAAGAATAAATTTGGAATGGAAAAGCGTCCATTGTCTAATGGATAGGACAGAGGTCTTCTAAACCTTTGGTATAGGTTCAAATCCTATTGGACGCAATCTTTTTTTTCCATATCCTTTTCCATATATTTCCATATATATATAACTATATAATATTTAATTAATATTTAATTTTATTTATTTAATTTTATTTATTTAATTTTATTTAATTAATTTAATAATTAATTAATTTAATTAATTTATTAATTTAATTTTCTTATTTTATTTATTATTTAGTTTTATTATTTTTTATTTTCTATTTATTTATTATTTTATTATAATTCTAAATTTATAAATTAATTAAA